ATGATGCGAATCGAGCTTTAATGAGTTCTAATATGCAACGTCAAGCAGTTCCGCTTTCTAGGTCCGAAAAATGCATTGTTGGAACTGGATTGGAACGCCAAGTAGCTTTAGATTCAGGGGTTTCCGCTATAGCGGAACACGAGGGAAACATCATTTCTATCCATACTGACAAGATCATTTTATTTGGAAATGGGGATACTCTAAGCATTCCATTAACTCTATATCAACGTTCCAACAAAAATACTTGGATGCATCAAAAACACCAAGTTCAGCCAGGTAAATACATTAAAAGGGGACAAATTTTAGCGGACGGTGCCGCTACAGTTGGTGGCGAACTTGCTTTGGGAAAAAACGTATTAGTAGCTTATATGCCATGGGAAGGTTACAATTCTGAAGATGCTGTACTCATTAGTGAGCGTCTAGTCTATGAAGATATTTTTACTTCTTTTCACATACGTAAATATGAAATTCAGACTCATATGACAAGCCATGGTTCTGAAAGAATCACTAATAAAATTCCGCACCTAGAAGCTCATTTACTCCGAAATTTAGACAAAAATGGAATTGTGATCCTGGGATCTTGGGTAGAAACGGGCGATATTTTAGTGGGTAAATTAACGCCTCAAATGGCAAAAGAATCCTCGTATTCTCCGGAAGATAGATTATTACGAGCTATACTTGGCATTCAGGTATCCACCTCAAAGGAAACTTGTCTAAAACTACCTATAGGCGGTAGGGGTCGAGTTATTGATGTGAGATGGATCCAAAAAAAGGGGGGTTCCAGTTATAATCCAGAAACGATTCGTATTTTTATATTACAGAAACGTGAAATTAAAGTAGGCGATAAAGTGGCCGGGAGACATGGAAATAAAGGTATCGTTTCAAAGATTTTGCCTAGACAGGATATGCCTTATTTGCAAGATGGAACACCCGTTGATATGGTCTTCAATCCATTAGGGGTACCTTCACGAATGAATGTAGGACAAATATTTGAATGCTCACTCGGATTAGCGGGAGGTATGCTAAATAGACATTATCGAATAGCACCTTTTGATGAAAGATATGAACAAGAGGCTTCGAGAAAACTAGTATTTTCCGAATTATATGAAGCCAGTAAACAAACATCGAATCCATGGATATTTGAACCCGAGTATCCGGGAAAAAGCAGAATATTTGATGGAAGAACAGGTAATTCTTTGAAACAGCCTGTTATAATGGGAAAACCTTATATCTTGAAATTAATTCATCAAGTTGATGATAAAATACATGGACGTTCCAGTGGATATTATGCACTTGTTACACAACAACCCCTTAGAGGAAGGGCCAAACAGGGAGGACAACGAGTAGGCGAAATGGAGGTTTGGGCCCTAGAAGGATTTGGTGTTGCTCATATCTTACAAGAGATGCTTACTTATAAATCTGATCATATCAAAGCTCGCCAAGAAGTACTCGGAACTATGATCGTTGGAGGAACAATACCTAAACCTACGGATGCTCCAGAATCTTTTCGATTGCTCGTTCGAGAACTACGATCTTTGGTTATGGAACTGAATCATTTCCTTGTATCTGAGAAAAACTTCCGGATTCATAGGAAGGAAGCTTAATTGGATGGACTTAATCAGAATTTTTATTCTATGATTGATCAATATAAACATCAACAACTCCGAATTGGATCAGTTTCTCCTCAACAAATAAGTGCTTGGGCAAAAAAAATCCTACCTAATGGAGAGATAGTTGGGGAGGTAACAAAACCCTATACTTTTCATTACAAAACCAATAAACCTGAAAAAGATGGATTATTTTGTGAAAGAATTTTTGGGCCTATAAAAAGTGGAATTTGTGCTTGTGGAAATTATCGAGTAATCAAAGATAAAAAGGACGACCAAAAATTTTGTGAACAATGCGGAGTAGAATTTATTGATTCTCGGATACGTAGATATCAAATGGGCTATATAAGATTGGCATGCCTAGTAACTCATGTGTGGTATTTGAAACGTCTTCCTAGTTATATCGCGAATCTTTTAGATAAACCTCTTAAAGAATTAGAAGGTCTAGTATATTGCGATGTGTGATTTGATCAAAATCATTATTGTACAGATTCCGAATGAGAAACTGTCATTCCATTCAATTGAATTGGGATGCCCTGAATCTGACATGTCTCTTGGGATGAGTAACATGAAGCTCAGAATTATGGATGTATTGAATACTCCCAATAAAAAAAAGGGGGGCAATTGGTCTATGGTCGACTCAATAACAAATAAATATGAATTTCTAGCTGTACGTACCTCGTGAAAGAAATAAATGCTTTTTTTATTTTGTGGAATTAACTATTCCAGCTTTTTTAGAAAGAACTGAAATTATGTTCAAATAAGCCAATATATCATGGTTGCAGAAGCCTATCTATCGCATATAGGCTTAAGGACATCATGGCATAACCATCGAGGCGACGTCTGGACCTAAAAGATCAAATGGAATGATACATAGACAAGGAAATCTCTTA